GTCGGAATTATTCGTAATAATATATTGGCTACAATTGAAGAGGTCTTATCAATAAAATTTCCATTTATTCGAGATCTAGGCATAATTAGCAATTCGTTCTATAATTCTTTTTATTACCCTTCGTTCGAGGAAAACGATCCCACAAAAAAAGTAAGTGTACAGTACAAAATAACATAAAAAAAAAAAAGACGAATTAGAAAAAAATGTGGGTCCCAAGTTGTTCCACTTTTTTGCAAAGATGAAAGAAATAAGATTCTATTTCACTCCAATGCCGTAGTATACAAATGAACATAACTATTCCTATTTCATCTAAAAAGGGCTTTACTTTCCTATAGCTTTTGCAATAAATTTTTATTTTCTTGATGAATGACTCGCTAGTCATTCGGGGTTTGGTCAAGAATAAGATTCTGTAGGAGAGATGGCCGAGTGGTTCAAGGCGTAGCATTGGAACTGCTATGTAGACTCTTGTTTACCGAGGGTTCGAATCCCTCTCTTTCCGACTCCTGTATCATTTTTAGAATTGGAATAAAAATCAATTTCGATTCTTTTCTTTTATGAATTTTTTTTTGTTTTTTATCTATCTTTTTTTATTTTTTTTTCTTTTTATTATACTATTTACTATAAAAATTCATTATCTTGTTACAAATTGTCTATAAAAAAATCAAGCAAAAAGAATAATGAAAAGGAATTTCATTTCTTTTTTTATTCTTCACGCCCAGGATTACGCCCCGGATCATTAGATAAGAATCCGAAGATAAACAGAGAAACAAAGAATATTACTACTGTGTAAACAAAGAGTTTAAGAGTAAGCATTACGCAATCTCCAAAATAAGATCATTTTGTTAATTTGTTAAAGGAAATAGATCTCCTATTTTACTTTACTTTTACACTTTTACGATACACATTATAACTATAAGCTATATGATGCTCTAAAGATAAAAAAATATAAAATGAAAAAAGGAAGTTTTTTTAAAGTAATTTTAAAAAATTTGGTTGTAATGTAATAAGATTCGGATTTGTTCGTTACTATAAATTTTTTGCCGTATCTATATTTGCTTTTATTAATTCTAAATATATAAATAGAAAGGGAAGGTCAGAACAAAGGAAGAAATAAGTTGATCAAAAAGAACAAGAATCACTTTTTATTCTTATGCCAATTTCCGATCAATATCAAATACAAAAAAATACAAAAATACAAGAATTTCGCTTTTTGAATCGAGGGTTCCTAAGCTCAGACTTATATGAAATATGAAATTCCTGTTAGAAATAAAAATCTCTTCTTTTTTTTTTTTTATCTAAGAATAGAAATTAAATAGATATTTTAGAATAGATATTTCCTTTTTATCGAAAACTTACAGCAGCTTGCCAAACAAAGGCTAATAGAAAAAAAAATAAAGGAATAACTGGCATAACGTCTACAATTGGATTGAAAAAGGCATAAGCCTCGGGCAATTTGGCGAATAAAAAACTACTGGAAGAAAACGTAGAATTAAAACAGATACAGATTAAACTAAAGATATGAAACATAACAAATATTTTTTTTTTCTTTCCAATTAAATTGAAATGATAACAAATTCTCAGGTTTGATTGAGTTGTTTTTCTTAGGTAAGAAAAAGGCAGCTAAAAGAAAAAAATTCTTCTTTTTTTTTTTACTTCTCTCCAATTCTCCAATAAAATGAGAATTTTACTTTACATATTTACATAGAATATCTTAATTCTATTCTATGGAATGATCAATGAATTATTTTTATTCTGTATCTACATGATCTGCATGTATTGAATTATAGCTATAACATGTCCTATATGTACTTTGTTTGGTTATTGACGAAGCACTAATAGTTAGCTTAGTTTTTCTTATACAAAAGAAACCTGGGGCGTGGCCAAGCGGTAAGGCAACGGGTTTTGGTCCCGTTACTCGGAGGTTCGAATCCTTCCGTCCCAGCTCGTTTTCATCAGAAACGAAAGATTCTTCTCTATTCAAAATTTAAATTGAATGAAACAATATTCTAAGAATGGTTCTTACGTTTTCTTCAAAAAAGAAATTTTTGGTGTATCATTCGATTTACGCTTCAAATCGCTTCAAATAGACTTCTTATTACTCTTAAGTTAGTTAATTATATTATGATTATGTAAACTTTATGTCGCATATGCATGATATGCGAGTTATCACATCATGCATTCTAAATAAACATGTGAAATAAAGGCCTCTCTTTTTTTTTTTTCTTAGTTGAAATGAATAATTGTAAATCAATGAAATGTAATTTTGGAATTTGCATATTTGCATATTTCATTTCTTTTTTATTTTTACTTTATTTGATTGGATTTTATGTAAGGAAAACAGAAGTAAAAAAAATTTGTCAAATATTTGTCTAATTTGTATAAGTACAATGTATAATCTACAATTAATGCAGATAGAATAATGCACTGTAATTGTTGTATGATATAATGATTCTATTATGTCGTGGTTATTGGTCTTTTTTTTTTTCTTTTTTATTGTTGTATTTGAAACTTTGGTTAAATTGAGAAATGATCTGACAAAAGTATTTTCTTCTGAAATCGTCAAAGATTCATTAGAACTTTTGTTAAATCTTTTTTTTTTTTTTGATTTGATATGATGGAGACAAAAACGAAAATATCAAGCTTTTCATATTCTTCTTTTCTCTTTTATCTTACCTTATATGAGACTACTTCTAGAATATTTTCTAGAATATCTTCTAGAATATCTAGAATAATCAAAATGAAGAAACTTTTTGAATTGGTTTTCATTGGATATGGTAAATCATAATTCTATTCTACAATTTCTATTCTTTCTATTCTACAATTCTACAATATGATATGAATATTAGATATTCGACATAAAATCGATATTATAATTGTAAGACTTGTAAATATTTGTATATTTCTTATTTAGTATTTAATTTAGTATTTATGAATATTGAATCCTATTTAGTTTAATCAGTTTAGTATATTATGTTAGCTCTTTAGCTATTTAGTTCAAGTAGCTATTAGCCATTCCTGGGGATTTATTTTTCATTTCATTTGAATGCAAGTAAAGTCAAAGACTGTGTTTTGGGTTATTTCTGTTTCTAATTTATTTGTTTGAGAAAGGGTAATCCTTTATGATGCACAATTCAGGAAGATCTGTTTTAAAGTTCAAATATCAATAGAAAACTTACTATATTGGTTGAGCCAATGACTATTCATGATTCCATATTGAATAAATTCCATACGGTTCAAAATTCAAATCAAATTATAGGGATGTTATGGTAAAACTTCGTTTGAAGCGATGTGGTAGAAAGCAACGTGCGACTTGAAGGACATGCTTGATTGTGGATTCTGACATCCACCATTTTCAAATTTTTTAGAAGAATGAAAATGCTCTTATCTCGACATAGTTTGTTCTGCCAGGAACCTACTTTCATTTATCTTGGATTGGTAAATCTTGGATTGGTAAATAAAAAGACTAGTGGTATAGCATATGATGGAGCTCGAGGAAAAATTATTGATTCATTTATAGGAGGAATAATCTAGGGTTAGTGACAAGAAATTAAGTTAGACCAACTTTGTAAATATTTATAGTATATAAATAAAATATTAAAATATTATAGAAATATAACGGCTGAAATTCGATAAAATCAGATTAAATAAAATTTTTCGAAATTTGCAAACTGTTTTGATCAAAAGTGTATCACAAAAGAATTAATCTTTCGTATTCTTTTTTCCTTTTCCTTATTCCTCTTATTCCTTATAGATATCTTATAGATATTTATAATATAAATATTAAATATATTAATAATAGAATAATATAGAACAATAATATAGAACGAACAAAAAACAAAAGGTATGTTGCTTCCCTTTTGAAAATGAATAAGAATCACCGAAGGAATGTCTAAACCCAACGATTGCATAAAATACAAAGTAAAGAGAACGAAGTCCGGAACAAGGAAACACCCTTTTCATTTGTCTCAACAATTGGATTAGAATGAGTACAAAAATAGATCCAAAAGGAGACAAAAAAGAGGTTCAAGATAGCTCAAGAAATTCTACGAATTCTCTTTGAAATTTTTTCAAAACTACTCAACTTTAGCTAGGCGTATAAATGAGATTTCTTTTTTATGTAAATACGAAATAAAAAAAGAAAAATTCTAGAAATTAGAATCATTTTTTCTTGAGCCGTATGAGGCGAAAACCTCCTATACGTTTCTAGGGGGGGGTATCTTTTAGCTATATCTATCCCAATGAGCCATCTATCGAATCGTTGCAATTGATGTTCGATCCCGAAGAGAAGGAAGAGATCTTCAAAAAGTAGGTTTTTATGATCCGATAGAAAATAAAACTTATTCAAATGTTCCTGCTATTCGATATTTCCTTGAAAAAGGTGCGCAACCCACAGGAACTGTTCATGATATTTTAAGAAAGGCAGAATTTTTTAAAATTTAAAGTAAAAATTTCGAGTTTTCTAAAAAAAAAGAAAAAAAAAAAAAAGGTAGGAAAGTAGAAAGTAGGATAACTAATAGAATGAGTAACTAATTACCTATTTTGTGTAATTATGGAATTATTTATTCCAAGCTTCCAAGTTTGTTCTATTCCTATTTATTTTATTTTTCTTGTTCTTACTTCTTGTTGTGGAACCCCCCAATAAGGGGGGTAATTTTTCTTCTTGTTTTTGTATTGTACCTTATGTTTTTTTTTTTTGATGAAATAAAAATCCAATCTTTTTCTAGCTCTACTTTAATCTTTAAATTTTTCATTTCCTTAATTACTTCAATTACCGATTTCTTCCGCTCTCTTATTTATGTTGTGGTAATCCAACAACAATTCTTATTTCTATTTCATTTCTTGAAATTGGTTTTTTTTTCTCAAAAGTCCATTTATTATTGGTATTGACAATGGTGTCTTAAAAACATATAATTTTATCGTATATAAATAATGATTTTTATCATTCGAATTCTTTTTCATTGGATCTTTCCTTCACGGTATACAAATCTTTGATGCAAAACGTATTTTTTTAGCCAAAGCGAACCCATTGGATTTTCACTCTCTTGTTTTTTGAACCGGGTATCCTTAAGATTGTTGTGTTTCTATTTTTTTACTAATTCCATGTTTTGGTCCAGTTGATCAGTGCAACTCCATTTTTTTTTTTTTTATCATACATATACATTATATTGATTCGGGTTGCTAACTCAACGGTAGAGTACTCGGCTTTTAAGTGCGACTATGATCTTTTACACATTTGTATGAAAAAAGTAATTCGTAAAGACTCTTGGTAAAGTTTAGAAGACCGCGACTGATCCTAAAAGGTAATGAATGGAAAAAAAAGCATGTCGTCAAAATAAAAAAAGAATCTCAAAAAAGAAGAATTGAATCTTTGATTCATCCAAAAAGAATCATTTTGTTATTTTTGAAGTTCATGAAAAAAAACACATATATTACATATACATATTTTTATACATATTTTTATACATATTTTTATGTATAAATGTATAAATAGTTATGTAAATATAGTAAATTAAATATATTTTCTATTTTCTATTTTCATTTTATAGGTGGGTCTAGGGAATAAATGGATAGAGCCTGATGGTTCAAATTTGAGTAATACAACAAAGCAACGAGCTTCTTTTCTTAATTTGAATAATTAACCGAAATAATTACTAATTTATACGTTAAAACTAGATTAGTGCCTGATGTGGTAAAAGGTTCTTTTGTGTTGACCATTTTTGTTTGATGTTTGAATGAATCCTAAATCCTAATTATGATTATTCTAGAATCAATTATGATTATTCTAGAATCTATATCTAATATATTATATAAGAAATATAGAAGAATAAGATATTAATAAGATATTATATTATATGATATTAAAGATATTATTAAAGATATTATATTTATATTATATGATATTAATAATATATAATTATATTATATATTATATATTATATTATATTATATATTATATTAATTATAATTATTAATTATAATTAATTATATTAATAAAGAATATAAAATAATAAAGAATATAAAAGAAATAATATAAATAATATAATAATAAGAGAGGTATATAGATATGGGTAGAAGAAATTGGGTAGAAGAAATAGTATATTGATTAGTAAGAAGTTGTTCCTCGGTCAAAAGAGCTATGAGGTTTCGAGAATACTAGAGTTGGCTCAGTTCTATTCTGGATATGTTTCTTTTATTATTAGAATTGTTACTGTTCTTCTAATTACTTTATTCATATCTCAATTAATAAAGATTCGATGGACAATAATAGAATAGAGATTCATATTCATATACATGAGTATTATGAAAGGTAAAGGAAAAGGATCTGTTGATTGATAGTCATCATAATTTAGAGTCCATAGCTTTTTGATATTTTTTTTGATCTTTTTCTTTTCTAGTTAGAAGTTCTATTATTCTAGCTTCTAGCATAAAGAATAGACTCTATACTCTATACAACATACGCATACGCCGTTCTGACCACATTGCACTATGTATCATTTCCTAACACAAGAAGTTCCTCTCTTTTTTCAGTATAAATGGATGTCAATGGCAGAATTAAAATTTTCTTGAAAAACGATACATTTTGGCAACAAAACTTCCTATATCCGCTTCTCCTGCAAGAGTATATTTATTCACTTGCTCATGATCATAGTTATAAACCCGGGGAAATTATTGGTTCTGACAATAAATCTAGTTTAGTGCTTGTGAAACGTTTAATTACTCGAATTTATAAACAGAATTATTTAATTTCTTCTTCTTCACTTGATTATTCTAATCAAAATGGATTTTTGGAGCAAAAAAAGTCTTTTTCTTCTGATTTTTGTTCTCGAATGGTATCAGAAAGTTTTGGAATCATTCTCGAAATTCCATTCTCGTTACGATTAGTATCGTCTCTTGAAGAAAAAAAAAGACCAAAATCTCATAATTTACGATCTATTCATTCAATATTTCCCTTTTTAGAGGACAAACTTTTACATTTAAATTATGTGTCAGATCTACTAATACCCTATTCCATCCATTTGGAAATCTTGGTTCAAATCCTTCAATGCTGGATCAAAGATGTTCTTTGTTTACATTTCTTGCGATTGTTTTTCCACGAGTATCATAACTTTCATAATAATTGGAAAAGTATCATTATTTCAAATAAATCCATTTACGTCTTTTCAAAAAGAAAGAAAAGATTATTTGGATTCCTATATAATTCTTATGTATATGAATCCGAATATCTATTCTTGTTTCTTCGTAAACAGTCTTCGTATTTACGATCAACATGTTATGGAGTGTTTCTTGAACAAACACATTTCTATGGAAAAATAGAATCTCTTATAGTATTGTGTTCTAATTTTTTGAATAGGAACCTATGGTTATTTAAAGATCTTTTCATCCATTATGTTCGATATCAAGGAAAATCAATTCTGGCTTCAAAGGGAACTCTTATCCTGATGAAGAAATGGAAATATTATCTTTTGAATTTTTGGCAATCTTATTTTCACTTTTGGTCTC